ATCACTCAGTTTTCGACTTTTCGGGAATATCTTAGCGGATGAATTAGTAGTTGTTGTTCTTGTTTCTTTAGTACCTTCAGTGGTTCCTATCCCTGTCATGTTCCTTGGATTATTTACAAGTGGTATTCAAGCTCTTATTTTTGCAACTTTAGCCGCGGCTTATATAGGTGAATCCATGGAGGGCCATCATTGAAATAGTCTTTTTTTCGCTTAGCGAAAAGCAATGTATGCACGGCCCAAGATGATTTCCTTAAGGAATAGAAATATACAAGACTCTATATACGATAGAAAGAAATAGGAACAAAAAAATAAAAAATTACGATATTAGAGAGTTGTAAAAAAAAAGGAAAGAGATCTAAAAGATCTTTTTCCTAAAATTCTCCTTAATATCCTACCTTTTCTCAATGAATATTCACTTTCTATTATATTGGTCAGACAATCTTCTTATTCAAATCAGAATATGAATAAGATATATGTTTACGGCGTGTGATTAAATAAAAAACAGGAGAAAGGGTTCTACTTGACAGTTCATTTTATTTTTATTCAACAATTGACCAAAGGAAAATATTAATAAATAATAAATTGCATGAACTTAGATCAATCAAATAATAATATTTCTATGTAAAAATTCGCACTAATCAATTTAATTTGTCCATTTAGATTGTATTCCGTTGGAATAATGATAAACAAAACGGAAGGGAGAAAATAATTTACAAAAAAAAACGGGATTTCTAAAAAAATGGATTGATTCTCGAATCCGATTGAATCTAATGGTTTACGTTATGGAAGAAAGACATGTATATGTGATATTAGATATTGACTAGTTAGATATGAACTAAAGATATATTTCATTTGCCCTACTACTGTGTGTGGGTTCTAATAGAAGTCCTTTCATATCCTCGTGGATGTGAATTGGCTGAATAAAGAGATGAAATCCAGAAAAGATGGAAGAATTGAAATAACAGTTCGGAACCAAGAAATGGAAGAACTAAAGTTCTATGGATTCACAAAACTCTTGGATAGAAACCAAAAAAGAGATATCGAAGTAGTTCTATTCAATGGTATTTTGACTTAAATTCGAAGTTCTTAGTTACTTCGGCTGGATGAATCCTATCGATGGAATAATTAAGTCCTAATTCATTGGTTGATTGTATCATTAACCATTTCTTTTTGTTGGTACGAGGAACTTATCATGAATCCACTGATTGCTGCTGCTTCCGTTATTGCTGCTGGGTTGGCTGTAGGGCTTGCTTCTATTGGACCTGGAGTTGGTCAAGGGACTGCTGCGGGTCAAGCCGTAGAGGGTATCGCGAGACAGCCTGAGGCAGAGGGAAAAATACGAGGTACTCTATTGCTTAGTTTAGCTTTTATGGAAGCTTTAACGATTTATGGATTGGTTGTAGCACTAGCACTTTTATTTGCGAATCCTTTTGTTTAATTGTTTAATCTTAGAAATAGGAAAATACAAATTTTCCTATTTGATTGCCTTTGACTTGTCGTTTACTTTTTCAAATTAGATCAAGGTTTCGCTCCTACAATTCCTTATTCGTTGAGAAAATAACCTAGGGGAAGGATTGATTTGCAGATGAGGAATTAGTATACCGACTCGCTTTCATCCTTCCCGTTCGTAGTCCAAGGAAAACTCTTTTTATGAGGTGTTGCAACAATCAAGGAGACTTTATAACTCGAAGATTTTGTGACTCGATTTCAAAAAAAAATCAATAAAAAAAGAGGAGCAAAGTGATAGAAAAAGAACTCTCGTCGATTTTTTAGTTTATCTAAAAGAGGAGATTATATGAAAAATGTAACCGATTCTTTCGTTTCTTTGGGCCACTGGCCATCTGCCGGGAGTTTCGGATTTAATACCGATATTTTAGCAACAAATCCAATAAATCTAAGTGTAGTAATTGGTGTATTGATCTTTTTTGGAAAGGGAGTGTGTGTGGGTTGTTTATTTCAAGAATAGGCTGCATCCAATCAGCTGTACCCTTTTCCGTTATAACTAGGAAAGAAGGGTGCATGATCTCGCGAATTACTTCTTAAGAAATTATATGTAAGAACCACAGCATTTCGTGATTAATTGGTAAATCCACTTTGATTCTCTAGCAACCAATAATGGGGGGCTGTTAAGATGGTTAAAGCAAACCCTTTGAAGTCTAGACGCAGCATGGTACTCTTTCTACCACTATGTTAATATAGAGATGGTTTTAAAATAAATATTTTATCGATATAGAACACTCATCTCGATAAAATGATTTGAACCCCTTAGGGCATTTTCCCTCTTTTATTCAATGCTAAATCGACGACCTAGGCCTTATGTATAAGTAAGAAGCTTTTTTGGATTTGAACTGAAGAAAAAAAAGAAACAACCTTGCTGACAATTCCATATTTTTTATTTTGTCAGAAGAGTCCTCTAAGTATTTTGGTTTTGCATTAGATTCGTTTTTTTTTCATTTTTTTGGAATTATGAAGAGGATAGGCTCATTACATTCATAAAAAA